ATACACATTATTTTAATAATGTAAATAGATGCAAATTGGGTCCCCCCCCAAAAATTTCTAGAGGCTTTCCTGTTTCCGGGGGTTTTCAGGATTAACAGCTATCTCAGGAGTTTAGGGGGGTAGGGGGGTTTTACGCAAAAAAGCCGTAAGAAATCCCAGAGGGGGAACTCTTAGGGAAGTTAGGAGAAAATACCACTACTTATGCTCATGATATCCTAATATGCAGTTCTTTTTATAAAATCTTTCCACCATTCATACTATTTCCGCGGGGCAGAGGAAATGTTCACCCTTATAAGTTATTTCCGTGTGCACTGTGAAATGCAAGGTGAAAGGAAAAAAAAAAAAGAGAACCCTATGCGCCGTAGAAAGAACGCCCGGCTTGGTGGGTAACGAGGAGTATGTACTCCACCATTAACTTATGCAAGCGTCGATGAAAGTATGGGGAATAACATCAATAAATGGCCCTGAAGTAGGAACCAAATGCCAGGAATAATTCACTGTGTGAAACCCCCACAATAGTTGTCCCTCACCTTCAATAACCGTTAGCATTAAGAAATCAACTGATGGTAGGCTCTTACTACATTAAGATTTTGAGGTATGACGAGATGTTGGGTAAAGGTATAACTTAACTTATGAGAGTTGTGTTCGGTCTTAAATTTCGCCAGTCCAAGATTTAATTAATTGTTAGATAAAGCTCTATATGCTTTATGTAACCCTTAGTGTAATGGTGATATATGAATGGGGTAAACCTAGATATGTTGATAATACATATATGTCCTTGAATGCCCCTTATATGGTTAATATAAATGTATGGGGTAAATACATATATGTAATTTGCTAAAATTACATATATGCTTAGTTGCTATAATTGCTATATGCTTAGTTGCTATAATTGCTATAATGCTAAGGATGCTACAAGGAATAGTTTAGCTTAGAATCCTAGCTTTGGGAGTTAGGGGTGGGAGTTAAAATCTCCCTTCTTTGAGCGGTGGGGGGGATTTTAACCTCCGGCGTCCGGTTTACAAGACCGGCGCTCTGGCGCTGAGCTACCACTGCAGGCTCATCCGAGGGCTTTATTTTCGAGTCACCCGGCTAGGGGGGTGAGGAAGAGGAAAAGTGAGAAGTATAGGAAAGAGGCAATTTGGCCAATAATAATAAATGGGTGTTCAACGGGCATTCCCCCAATCCAGGTGAGAACAACTACATCTGCGACTAAAGCCCAGAAAAGGAATTGGGATAGGGGTCGGAATGTAACTCCTCGTTGCTTTGATGTGTGAAGAATGGGAACAACCATCAGGACTAGAATCGAGGCTAGTAAGGCCAAGACTCCTCCCAGTTTGTTTGGAATTGAGCGTAAAATTGCGTAGGCGAATAAGAAATATCATTCAGGCTTAATATGAGGGGGTGTCACTAGGGGGTTCGCTGGGGTGAAGTTGTCAGGGTCTCCTAAAAGGTTTGGGGAGAAAAGAGCAAGGGATGTTAGGGCAATAAGCAGAACAGCAAAACCTAGGAGATCTTTGTAGGAGAAGTAAGGGTGGAACGATACCTTGTCGGCGTCGGAGTTTAAGCCGAGGGGATTATTTGAGCCGGTCTCATGGAGAAAAAGAAGATGAATAAGGGTAGCGCCTGCAATCACGAAGGGGAAGAGGAAGTGGAAAGCAAAAAATCGAGTGAGGGTGGCGTTGTCCACGGAAAAGCCCCCTCAAATTCATTGGACAAGAGCATTGCCTACGTAAGGCACTGCAGATAGAAGATTGGTAATGACGGTGGCACCTCAAAATGACATCTGTCCTCATGGTAAAACGTAGCCTACAAAGGCGGTTATTATTACTAATAACAGTAGGACTACTCCAACATTTCATGTTTCTTTATAGAGGTAGGAGCCATAGTAGAGGCCCCGCCCAATATGTAGATAAATACAGATAAAGAAAAAGGATGCGCCGTTGGCATGTAGGTTGCGAATCAGTCATCCATAGTTTACGTCCCGACAAATGTGGGCCACAGACGAGAAAGCTGTCGAGATGTCTGCAGTATAATGTATGGCCAAGAAGAGACCCGTCAGGATTTGGGTAATTAAGCAGAGACCTAGGAGGGATCCAAAGTTCCATCATACTGAGATATTTGAGGGGGCGGGTAGGTCAACAAGTGCATTGTTTGCAATTTTTAGTAGGGGGTGAGTTTTTCGGAGGCTTGCCATTAAAGGTTTTTGTAGTTGAATAACAACGGTGGTTTTTCAAGCCATTGGTCCTGGTTAAAATCCTGGCAGGAATTATGACCTATCTTATGTCTTTATTTTTGTTAGGGTTGGTGCTGGGATTAGTTGCAGTGGCTTCCAATCCTTCTCCTTACTTTGCTGCCTTGGGCTTAGTGGTGGTGGCTGGCATAGGGTGTGGGGTATTAATCAATTATGGGGGGCCTTTTTTGTCCCTAGTGCTCTTTTTAATTTATCTGGGGGGGATACTGGTTGTGTTTGCATATTCAGCAGCTCTTGCTGCTGAACCCTACCCTGAGAGCTGAGGTAGTCGACCTGTTGCAGCCTACACAGTCATATATGCATTGGGGGTAGTGCTTATTTCTAGTAAGTTTTGGGGTAAATGGCACGAATTTTCTTGGGTTCCTGGGGATGAGCTCGGTGAGCTGTCTGTTTTTCGAGGGGATATTGGAGGGGTGGCCCTAATATATTCGGCGGGGGGAGGTATACTGGTAATTAGTGCTTGAGTGCTTCTGTTAACACTTTTTGTTGTGCTAGAACTCACTCGGGGGCTTAGCCGTGGTACTCTGCGGGCTGTTTAGTTAGCAATTAGAAGGGTGGCTAGAGAGAGGGTTAAGATAAAAAGGGTGAGATAGGTTTTAATTATACCTCGCTGTACGTTGCTTGTGGTTAAAATAAGGGGGGTGTTGAGGGCAACTACACCTTTAGGGCCCAATTTCTCTAGTCACGTCTGATCAACTATCTGGGCTGCAAATGTCTGGCCCAGTACTAAGCCTAGCTTGGGGGAAAAGCGATGAATAATTGCAGGAAAAAACCCCAGCATATTAGAAAAATGATGAGTAATCAAGTGGGGAGTGGGCTTGAGTTGTTTACTTGTGAGGGATGCTAGTTCTAAGGCAAGTAGTAGTCCTCCTATCGTGACAATAATGGCGGCCACTTTAAGGAGAGGGGGTATCGTTATGACGGGTGTCTTCAGGGGAATGATACTAGAGGTAATTAGAAGGCCGGCAACGATGCTGCCTCAGGCCAATCGCTTTAGGGGTTTGATGACTGCGGGGTTGTTTTCATTGATGGGGGAGAGGGGGCCAAATCGAGGGTGGCCCATGGATACAAAATATACAATCCGGAGACTATAGATGGCCGTGAATGAGGTGGCTAGAAGGGTTAGGACTAGGGCTCAGGCGTTCAGGTGCGATGTGTTTAATGCCTCGATGATGGCGTCTTTTGAAAAAAAGCCTGCCAAGAAAGGGGTGCCTGTTAGGGCAAGGCTTCCAATGGCTAGGCATGAGGAGGTGAGGGGGGTGAGGTGATGTATACCCCCCATTTTGCGAATATCTTGCTCATCATTTAGGCTGTGAATAATAGAACCAGAGCAGAGAAAAAGCATTGCCTTGAAGAAGGCATGGGTGCAAATGTGTAGGAAGGCTAACTGGGGTTGATTAAGTCCTAGGGTAACTATCATTAGCCCCAGTTGACTTGATGTTGAGAATGCAACAATTTTCTTAATATCATTTTGTGTTAGGGCACATGTGGCTGTAAATAGGGTCGTGAGGGCTCCCAGGCAAAGACAGACGGTAAGAGCTGTTGCATTCTCCGCTAGCAGGGGGCTTATTCGAATTAAGAGGAAGATGCCCGCAACAACTATAGTGCTAGAGTGTAGTAGGGCAGATACCGGCGTAGGACCCTCCATGGCAGAGGGGAGCCACGGATGAAGTCCAAATTGGGCGGACTTTCCTGTGGCTGCCACAATTAGCCCCATGAGCGGTAAAGTTATATCGAAGTCTTTGGACACTACAAAGACTTGTTGTATTTCTCAAGAGTTGAGGTTGGTAGCTATTCATGCTATGGCGAGAATTAGGCCAATGTCTCCGATTCGGTTATATACAACGGCCTGAAGGGCTGCAGTGTTTGCATCTGCTCGCCCGTATCACCATCCAATGAGGAGAAACGACATAATGCCTACTCCTTCCCAGCCGATGAAAAGTTGAAAAAGGTTGTTTGCTGTAACTAGCACAATTATGGCAATTAAAAAAATAAGGAGATATTTGAAGAAACGGTTAATAAAGGGATCAGAGTGCATGTATCATGATGCAAATTCCAGAATAGCTCAGGTTACATAAAGGGCAATAGGGGTAAAAATAATCGAGTAATAGTCAAATTTGAAGCTAATATTAATATCAAATAGTAGGGTATTTATTCAGCTTCAGGAGGTAATGATTGTCTCTGCTCCTTCGTTAATAAACAGAAAAAGGGGCAGGAGACTAACTAAAAAAGCTAGTTTTACTGCAGTCTTAACTTGGGAGAGGGCCCAGTCGTGGTCGCGGGGGTTTGGGCTGAGGGTGGTGAACACAGGGAGAGTCAGGAGTGTAAAAATAACAATTAAACTTGAGGTTATTATGATAGAAGTGGGGTGCATAGCTACCACTTGGATTTGCACCAAGAGTTTCTGGTTCCTAAGACCAACGGATGAGCTGTTATCCTTTAGAAGCAAAGGCGAGTGAGCCCTGGAGTCCAACCAAGGTCGCGGAGATTAGCAGTCTTCGTTGCTGGCGAGCCTCTCTCGGTGGATAAGGGGGATTTAACCCCTGTTTTTAGAATCACAATCTAATGTTTTTTTTAAACTATATCTACAGTATGCCCACCCTCAGACTAGTTCAGGCTTAAGAACTAGTAGGATCAGTGGGAGTAAGTGCAAGGCCACAAGTAAATGCTCTCGAGAGTGGGATGGGTCGAGGGCAATTAAGTGTGATGGAACCGACCCTCGTTGGGTCATGAGAAATATATAAAGGGAGTAGCTGGCGGTAATTAGTATCCCAGCTCCGGTTAATACAAGGGTCCACCAGGACCAGGCAAATAGGGATGTTACAATTTTTAGTTCCCCTATGAGGTTAGGGAGAGGGGGTAGGGCTAAATTAGCTAGACTAGCAATAAACCATCACGCTGTTATTAGGGGCAAAACCATTTGTAAACCGCGGGCTAAAAGTATTGTTCGGCTGTGGGTGCGCTCATAGTTTGTATTAGCGAGGCAGAAAAGGGCAGAAGATGTTAGTCCGTGTGCAATTATCAAAATTAAGGCCCCCGAGAAGCTTCAGGGGGTTTGGATAAGAATTCCTCCGACCACCAAGCCCATATGACTTACTGAGGAGTAGGCGATAAGGGACTTGAGGTCTGTTTGGCGTAAACAAATGGACCCTGTTATAACTACCCCCCAGAGGGCAAAAATAATAAATGGGTAGCTAAGGTCTTTAGTTAAGGGTTCAAGTAGAACAACGATTCGCATTATACCGTAGCCCCCTAGCTTAAGAAGCACCGCTGCAAGAATTATTGAGCCTGCTACTGGTGCTTCTACATGGGCTTTGGGCAGTCATAGATGGACTCCATACAAAGGCATTTTTACTAAAAAGGCTATCAGACATCCGAGTCACCAGAGCTTATCTGCAAATGAGGTGAGTTGAAGGGGGTTTGAGTATTGAAGTGTAATTAGTGAGAGGGTGCCGGAGCTTTTCTGTAGGAGGAGGAGGGCGACTAGAAGGGGAAGTGACCCTGCCAAGGTATAAAACAGAAAATAAACCCCTGCATTAAGGCGCTCTGTTTGATTTCCTCAGCGGGTAATAATAATTAGGGTGGGGATTAAAGTGGCTTCAAATATAACATAAAATATAATGATCTCTGTGGCTGCAAAGGCTAGAATAAGGAAAAATTGAAGGGATGTTAACAGGGTAATATATATTCGTTGGCGATTTAGGGGTTCTAGGGTTATATGATTTTGACTTGCAAGAATTATCAGGGGCAATAACCAGCAGGTAAGAACAAGTAGGGGTGTAGAGAGAGGATCTGTTGCTATATATGGGCTTAGGTTGGACCAGCCAGCTTCTGATGAATTTTTTAATCATATTAGGCTAGTCAGTGCAATAATTAGGCTATGGGCGAGGGTTGTTGACCAAAGTCATTTGGCGGGGGTGGCCCAGGCTGTTGGGATGAGCATAAGTGTTGGGATAAGAATTTTTAGCATTGTAAGAGGTTTAGGCATTGGAGTCGGTCGGTTCCGTGAGTGCGGGCGGTGGCTACTAGAAGGGCAAGGCCTGTGCTTGCTTCACAGGCTGAAAATGCTAGAAGGAGCATAGGGGCTGCTGAGAAGCTTGTAGAGTCTAGTTGCAGGGTTCATAGAGATAGAGCAATAAATAAAGAAAGCATTATTCCCTCTAGACATAGGAGGGCAGAGAGTAGGTGAGTACGATGAAACGCAAGGCCTGTTAGTCCTAGGATAAAGGCTGATGAGAAAGCAAAGTGAACAGGGGTCATTAGGCAATTATGGACTTTAACCACAAGTTTTTGAGCCGAAATCAAATGTTTTACTTAGACTAACTGCCTATTCGGCTCACTCCAACCCGCCTTGGAGTCACTCGTAAACAAGGCCAAGAGTTAAAAGGGCTAAAACGGCGGAGGCCCATACAAATGTTAACAAGGGAGATGTTAGTTGGTCTCCTCAGGGAAGAGGTAATAACAGGGCGATTTCCAGATCAAAAAGGAGGAAAAGAATGGCGACAAGAAAAAAACGAAGAGAAAAGGGTAAACGGGCTGAGCCCAGCGGGTCAAACCCGCACTCATACGGTGAGAGTTTCTCGTGATCCGGTGTGATTTGGGGGAGCCAGAAAGACACAAGGGCAAGAGCAATGGGCAAAGTAGTAGTAATAATAATAATTGTTGTAATTAAGTTCATTATCTTTCCTTGGAGTTTAACCAAGGCCAAGTGATTGGAAGTCACTTATACTTATTTTATACTAGAAAGACTAGGAACCTCATCAGTAGATGGAGATGTAGAGGAAGAGTCAGACCACGTCGACAAAATGCCAATATCAGGCGGCTGCTTCAAACCCAAAATGGTGCTCGGATGTAAAATGGTATTGAACTTGACGGATTAGGCAGATGGCCAGGAATGTTGAGCCAATAATGACATGGAGTCCGTGAAAGCCTGTGGCTACAAAAAATGTGGCACCATAGACACCGTCTGCAATGGTGAAGGGGGCTTCGTAGTACTCCATGGCCTGTAGGAAAGTGAAATAAAAGCCTAGTAGAATCGTTAGTGCAAGTGATTGAATAGCTTGTTTGCGTTCCCCTTCTATGATACTATGGTGCGCTCAGGTTACGGTAACCCCTGATGCAAGCAGAACAGCAGTATTTAAAAGTGGCACTTCAAAGGGGTCGAGGGGGGTAATTCCTGTGGGTGGTCAACATCCGCCTAGCTCGGGAGTTGGGGCCAGACTTGAGTGATAAAATGCCCAGAAAAATCCGAGGAAAAAGAATACTTCTGAGGTAATAAATAAAATTATTCCATACCGGAGGCCTTTTTGCACGGGAGGGGTGTGGTGACCTTGAAAGGTCCCTTCCCGAATAATGTCTCGTCATCACTGATATATTGTTATGAGAAGAAGGGCTATCCCCAGACCTATTAGGGTTGTTGAATGAAAGTGAAATCAGATTGCAAGACCTGATGTTATTAGCAGGGCGGCTACCGCACCTGTAAGCGGTCAAGGACTGGGGTCAACTATATGATATGCATGTGCTTGGTGGGCCATTAGACGTTTTCTTGTAAATAGAGGGTTAGGAGGAGTACAAATACGTAGGCTTGAATCATAGCGACGGCGACTTCTAGTAGGGTTAGAAGAATAAGAACTGTAGAAGTTAAGAGGGCTACTGTTGGTATAAGAGGTAACAGCACAAATGCGGCTGTGGCGATGAGTTGAATTAGCAGATGGCCTGCGGTGAGATTGGCTGTAAGCCGAACCCCTAGGGCGAGAGGGCGAATAAACAGGCTAATTGTCTCGATAATAATAAGGACAGGGATTAGTGGTACGGGGGTGCCTTCTGGTAGGAGATGTCCTAGGGCATGTGTAGGTTGATTACGCATGCCAATAATTACTGTTGCGAGTCAAAGTGGGACTGCTAGTCCTAAATTTAAGGACAGTTGAGTAGTTGGCGTAAAGGTGTAGGGAAGAAGCCCAAGTATATTTAGGGTAATTAAGAAAATTATTAATGAGGTTAAAAGGGCGGCTCATTTGTGACCCCCAATGTTTAAGGGAAGGAGAAGTTGTTGAGTAAAACGGTTAATAAACCAGCCCTGGAGGGCAATAAAGCGATTATTAAGCCAGCGAGAGGATGGGCTAGGGTAAAGTATTCAGGGAAGAGACAGGGCTAGGGCTATGAGGGGAATTCCTATAAATGTGGGGCTTATAAACTGGTCAAAAAAACTTAGTGTCATGGTCAGGTTCAGGGCTCTGTTTTAGGTTTCTCGGCACTTTGAGATGTAGGTTCATTTGGGTATGTGTGCGCTATAATCTTCGTGGGAATAATAATTAAAAAAATTAATCAGGTAAATACTAGAATAGCAAATCAAGGTGCGGGGTTGAGTTGGGGCATGTCGCTAGGGGTGGTTGGGGGCCACCAATCTTTAGCTTAAAAGGCTAACGCTAGGCCCAGTTTAGCTTCTTAGCGAGGCGTCCTCAAGTATTAGGGAGGATCAGTTTTCAAAGTGTTCAAGGGGGACTGCCTCCACTACGATAGGTATAAAGCTGTGGTTTGCACCACAAATTTCAGAACATTGACCGTAGAATACCCCGGGACGAGATGCAATGAAGGCTGTTTGGTTTAGACGGCCTGGAACTGCGTCTATTTTTACTCCTAATGCGGGAACTGCCCATGAGTGTAGGACGTCTTCAGCGGAGACTAAGACTCGAATTGGGGACTCAACGGGAATAACTATACGGTGATCAGCTTCTAAGAGGCGAAACTGACCTGGGGTGAGGTCTTGTGAGGGAATCATGTACGAGTCAAATCCGAGGTCTTCATAATCTGTATATTCGTAGCTTCAGTACCACTGATGTCCTATGGCTTTAATCGTTAGATGGGGGTCATTAATTTCATCCATAAGATAGAGGATACGAAGAGAGGGCAGGGCAATTAGGATAAGAATAACCGCAGGCAGAACCGTTCAAATAATTTCGATTTCTTGGGAATCTAAAATGTACTTGTTAGTTAATTTGGTGGAGACTATTGCCACAATAATGTAAAGCACTAGGGTACTAATGAGGAAAACAATTATAAGGGCGTGGTCATGAAAATGAAGAAGTTCTTCTATTACAGGTGAAGCTGCATCTTGAAATCCTAGTTGTGAGGGATGGGCCATTAATTAAACAAGATACGCGGGGGTTTAACCCACGATTCTGCCTTGACAAGGCAGTGTAATAGCCCTTTACTAGTATCTTATAAAGAAAATGACAGAGCGGTTATGTGTCTGGCTTGAAACCAGGTCATGGGGGTTCGACTCCTCCTTTTCTCGTTAATTACATCGAACTTGGACGAAGGCAGGCTCTTCGAATGTGTGGTAAGGGGGAGGGCAGCCGTGTAATCACTCGACGTTTGTTGCGGTTAGCTCTACGGCGAGTACTTCACGTTTGGCGGCAAAGGCTTCTCAAATAATAAACAAAAACATAATGACTGCCACCAGGGAAATTAGGGATCCGATGGATGAGACCGTATTCCAGAGGGTGTAGGCGTCTGGGTAGTCTGAGTATCGTCGGGGTATTCCGGCTAGCCCGAGGAAATGTTGGGGAAAAAACGTTAAATTTACCCCTGTAAACATAATCCCGAAATGGATCTTTGTTCACGTGCTATGCAGGGTGTAGCCTGAAAAGAGAGGAAATCAGTGAACAAAGGCGGCGACGATGGCAAATACAGCGCCCATGGATAACACATAGTGGAAGTGGGCAACTACGTAATAGGTGTCATGAAGGACAATATCTAGTGAGGAGTTGGCTAGAACAATTCCAGTTAGTCCTCCTACTGTAAAAAGGAAGATGAAACCTAGGGCCCATAGAAGGGGGGTTTCTCACTTAATAGAGCCCCCATGAAGAGTTGCGAGTCAACTAAAAACCTTAACGCCCGTGGGGATGGCAATAATTATGGTTGCGGATGTAAAGTATGCTCGGGTATCTACGTCTATTCCGACTGTAAATATATGGTGGGCTCATACAATAAAGCCTAATAGTCCAATTGCCATTATAGCTCAAACCATTCCTATATAGCCGAAGGGTTCTTTTTTACCTGCGTAGTAAGCAACAATATGGGAAATTATCCCAAAGCCAGGCAGAATAAGAATGTAGACCTCGGGATGACCAAAGAATCAGAATAGGTGTTGGTAAAGAATTGGGTCCCCCCCTCCTGCGGGATCAAAGAAAGTAGTGTTTAAGTTCCGGTCTGTTAGAAGTATAGTGATTCCTGCTGCAAGTACGGGAAGTGAGAGAAGAAGGAGAACAGCAGTAATTAAAACGGCCCATACGAACAGGGGAGTTTGGTATTGAGAAATGGCGGGGGGTTTTATATTAATAATAGTTGTAATAAAGTTGATGGCCCCTAGGATTGAAGAAATTCCCGCCAGATGAAGGGAAAAAATAGTTAAATCAACGGATGCCCCAGCGTGTGCCAAGTTCCCAGCTAATGGGGGATAAACTGTTCATCCGGTTCCAGCCCCCGCCTCTACTCCAGAGGAGGCAAGAAGTAGAAGGAAAGAAGGGGGGAGAAGCCAGAAGCTCATGTTATTCATTCGAGGAAATGCCATATCAGGGGCACCAATTATAAGTGGCACAAGCCAGTTTCCGAATCCGCCAATCATAATTGGCATTACCATAAAGAAAATTATTACAAAGGCGTGTGCTGTAACGATTACATTATAAATTTGATCGTCCCCCAGTAGTGCGCCTGGCTGACTTAGCTCAGCTCGGATAAGTAAACTTAGGGCGGTGCCGACTATGCCGGCCCAAGCACCAAATACTAGATAAAGGGTGCCGATGTCTTTGTGATTAGTCGAGAAGAATCAACGTGTGATGGCCACAGGTAGGATGGCTGAGTGATTTAGCGGTGGATTGTAGCCCCATTAACAGAGGTTCAAGTCCTCTTCTTACCAAGCCCCGAGGTGTTTGGCATACAAGATTGCAAATCTTTAGGAGCGGACTAGCGTCTGCCGGGGCTTTCCCCCGCCTTTTGTCCCCGGACAGGCGGGGGAAAGGGTAGATGGATGCTCGCTGGCTTGAGCGCTTAGCTGTTAACTAAGATCTTGTAGGATCGAGGCCTACCCATCTAGAAAGGCTTTAGCTTAATTAAAGTGTCTGCTTTGCATGCAGGAGATGTGGGGTAACAGCTCGCAAGTCTTAACAGGGGCTGGCAGATTCTCACTCCCGTTTAGGGCTTTGAAGGCCCTTGGTCTAGTATTAACCTAAGTCCCTTAAAGGGTCAGAAGTGCCACAATTGCGGGGGTTACTGGGAGAAATAGGAGGGCAATGGTGGTTGCAAGGGCCAGGGGCATTGTGAGTTGGGTGTGTTGGAGGCGTCAGGGAGTTGTGCCTGCTAAACTATTTGGGGAAATTGTTAAAGTTATTGCGTAAGAAAGCCGTAGGTAAAAATAAAGGCTAAGGAGAGCGGATATTGCGGCTAGAGTTGCGGTCAGGGCAAGATCTTGCTTGGCTAATTCTTGAAGAATAAGTCACTTCGGTATGAATCCTGTGAGGGGGGGAAGGCCCCCTAGTGATAAAAGAATCAAAGGGGCAAGGGCCGCGAGAGCTGGGGCTTTTGCTCAGGAAGTGGCGAGTGAATTGATGTTAGTTGACTTGTTTAGTTTTAATACAAGAAATGCTGATAACGTCATAGTAATATATGTAACAAGTGTAAGAAGCGTGAGGGAGGGGGAAAACTGAAGAATTAGAATTATTCAGCCAAGGTGGGCAATAGATGAATAGGCAAGAATTTTACGCAGTTGGGTCTGGTTTAGGCCCCCCCAGCCTCCCACAAGGGTAGACATCAAACCAAAAGCAATAAGAATAGTTGAATTGGCAGGTTGGAGCTGAAGAAGGAGGGCAAAAGGGGCAAGTTTTTGTCAGGTGGAGAGGATGAGCCCGGTGGTTAAATCCAGCCCCTGAAGAACTTCGGGAAGTCAGGAGTGAATGGGGGCAAGTCCAATTTTTAGTGCTAGAGCAAGCGTAATAAGAGTAACAGGAAGGGGGTGGGCCATTTGCTGAATATCTCACTGCCCTGTTAATCAGGCATTAGTGGTGCTGGCAAAAAGAAGCATGGCTGCTGCAGTGGCCTGAGTAAGGAAATATTTGGTGGTGGCCTCTACGGCTCGAGGGTGGTGGTTCTGAGTTATAAGAGGAATAATGGCTAGAGTACTTATTTCAAGTCCTATTCAAGCCAGGAGCCAGTGTGAGCTTGCGAGCGTAATTGTAGTGCCGAGGCCTAAGCCAAAGAGGAGGGCGGCTAAGATGTACGGGTTCATTAGTAAAGGAAGGAGTTTAACCAACATGTTTGGGGTATGGGCCCAAAAGCTTAATTAGCTGACTTTACTAGGAAGTGGTGTAGTGGAAGCACCAAGAGTTTTGATCTCTTCAGGTCGGGTTCAAATCCCTTCTTTCTAAGGAGTCGGGGGGACTTTAACCCCCATGATTCACTCTATCAAAGTGGCCCTTTGTTTCAGGCACGACTCCAGGGCTATAGTTGGGGGGGTAGACCAGCAAATGCGATGGGGAGCGCGAGGTGTCAGATAACTAGGGCTAGGGTTAAAGGGAGAAAATTTTTTCAAATTAGATGTATCAGTTGATCATAGCGAAATCGGGGGTAGGAGGCTCGAACCCAAAGAAACACGACTGAGAGTAGTGCTGCTTTAGTCATTAAGTTAACAGCGGTTAGTTCGGGAATAGTAGGGATGTGAGAGGCTCCCAAAAATAGTGTGGCAGAAAGGGTATTTATAAGTAGGATGTTCGCGTATTCCGCCAAAAAAAACAAGGCGAAAGGTCCCCCAGCGTACTCAACATTAAATCCCGAGACTAGTTCCGATTCCCCTTCCGTAAGATCAAAAGGAGCGCGGTTTGTCTCTGCGAGTGTAGAAATATATCATATTGCGGCAAGAGGTCAGGCGGGAATAACTAATCAAATACTCTCTTGAGCCACGTTAAAGGTTTGTAGTGTGAAACCCCCCGTGAAGATAATGATATTTAAAAGAATTAAACCCAGGCTAACTTCATAGGAGATCGTTTGAGCCACGGCTCGAAGAGCACCAATGAGGGCATATTTTGAATTGGAGGCTCAGCCTGACCCAAGGATAGAGTAGACGGCTAGACTTGAGAGGGCTAGAAGAAACAGGACCCCAAGGTTGAGGTCAACTACGGGGTAGGGCATCGGTATTGGGGCTCAGAGAGTCAGAGCTAGGGCTAGGGCAAGAATCGGGGTCAATACAAAAAGGAGGGGGGAGGCGGTGGAGGGTCGAACAGGCTCTTTAATAAATAGTTTTACTCCGTCGGCGATGGGTTGCAAGAGTCCGTAGGGCCCAACAATATTAGGGCCTTTTCGCAGTTGCATGTAGCCTAGTACCTTCCGCTCTAGAAGAGTTAAAAAAGCTACAGCCAAGAGAACGGGAACAATAAAGGCCAAAGGGTTTATGACGTGGGTAACAAGTATTGAAATCATAGCTAAGGGGAGGATTTGAACCCCCGTATAAAGGGCTTAGGCCTTTTGCAATTTCCGGGCTCTGCCACCTTAACATGCCGTTTTCTCCGGCAGGGGGGGCACGCCCTCTTGCCTATTTTAGTTGTTTTCATTAGGTGAGGGGGAGGCGTACTTATGGCATGGGCCTCTTCTTCTCGGTCCTTTCGTACTAGAAAAGATCATATTCATAGATAGAAACTGACCTGGATTACTCCGGTCTGAACTCAGATCACGTAGGACTTTAATCGTTGAACAAACGAACCCTTAATAGCGGCTGCACCATTAGGATGTCCTGATCCAACATCGAGGTCGTAAACCCCCTTGTCGATATGGGCTCTAAAAGGGGATTGCGCTGTTATCCCTAGAGTAACTCGGTTCGTTGATCGGCGGTGCCGGATCTGATTGGTCAGAAATTCTGTTAACTAGAGCAGGGGCTCTTAGTTGTAGGAGGGGTACTCCCATTCCACGTGGGGGTTTTCTCTTTCCCCGCGGTCGCCCCAACCAAAGACATTAGGACAGGGCCCACTTGGTTTTGTCCTTTATTAAGGAGTGTTTAACATGGTCTGTCTTACATCTAAAGCTTCATAGGGTCTTCTCGTCTTATGTTGTTATCCCCGCTTCTGCACGGGGAGATCAATTTCATTGACTTGAAAGAGGAGACAGTTAAGCCCTCGTTATGCCATTCATACAGGTCTCCATTTAAAAGACAAGTGATTGCGCTACCTTCGCACGGTCAAAATACCGCGGCCGTTAAACTAATAGTCACAGGGCAGGCGGGACCTCTTATTTTTAAGTCTTACAAGAGGCGATGTTTTTGGTAAACAGGCGAGGCTTGATGTGTTTGCCGAGTTCCTTCTCTTTCTTTTAGTCTTTCCCTGGGGGCACACCTGTGTGGGGTTAACGGTTATTTAATTGAATGTTCTTCTGGTTGTTTGGTCTGTTGTTCAGTACCCTCTTCTATTGGGGCCGTTAAGGTTCGGTGGATGGTCCGTTCCGACTTACACACGTGCAAGGAGAAAGTCGTAGGCTTTCTTATTACTCATACTAGCAGGGTCACTCCCATGGATGCATGGGACGGCCTGGTATAATTAGGGGGATAAGATTAGGAGATCCGAATAAAGGGATGTACTTATAATTGAGCTTTAACGCTTTCCAAGGGGATGGCTGCTTTTAGGCCCACCCAAATATTTCACCTTTAGTAATTATGATCTTTACCCTCCTGGAAAAGTTGTATCTTGATTCAAAGGGGCTGTACCCCCTTTGACTAACTCTCTCGGCTTCTTATGGTATCAGAAGGGGTAATACTGAGATGAATAAAGAATCCGGGAGGCTGAACTTCTATCCAATTCCCAGGCAACCAGCTATAACTAAGTTCGGTAGGTCTGTCACCTCTACTCAAAGCTCTTCCCACCCTTTTGCAACAGAGACGGGTTTGCCCTATTTATAGGCTGTCTTGGAGTAGCTCACTTAGTTTCGGGTTATCAAACTAAAGTACACTTTGCTTGGGTTACACTGGCTAAATCATGATGCAAAAGGTACGAGGTTTAACCTCTGCTTTCCTAGGCTTCACTGGGTTATTTCACTCCTCTTTCAGCTTTCCCTTGCGGTACTTTCTCTATTGCTCCACAGTTCTTTTTCTGTCGCACATACTAAAGAGGAAAAATGGTTTGTTTAATATTACACTAGCATATTTAGGGGTATTAATGTTGGTTTGTTGTTTCTGGCTTTGGGGGCTAGCTGTTGGGCATCAGGGCGCTCCGACTTGCACGGAGGGCTTCTCAGTGTAAGGGAGATGCTTTTCTATCTTAGCTACGCTCTGATTTTTCCAAGTGCACCTTCCGGTACACTTACCATGTTACGACTTGCCTCCCCTTCGCGATTGTAAGGTGTTAGTTACTGCATTTGTGGGGCTCGGGGAGAGTGACGGGCGGTGTGTGCGCGCTTCAGGGCCAATTTCAGCGGGACGCTCTATTTCCTGCTTACTACTAAATCCTCCTTCGGATACATATTTCAGTGTATCGTTCGTGTTTCCTATAGTAGGAAATGTAGCCCATTTCTTCCCCCTCCATACGCTACACCTCGACCTGACGTTTTAGGCTATGCCAATTTTGCTTACTATTTGGCCTTCACAGGGTAAGCTGACGACGGCGGTATATAGGCGGGGAAAACAAGGAGAGGTGAGGTTGAACGGGGGTTATCGGTTCCAGAACAGGCTCCTCTAGGTGGATCTAAAGCACCGCCAAGTCCTTTGGGTTTCAAGCTGATGCTCGTAGTTCCCAGGCGGGTAGTAAATGTATTATACTGCCAATGTTTACGGCTAGGCATAGTGGGGTATCTAATCCCAGTTTGTGCCCTAGCTTTCGTGGGTTCAGTGTTCTAAAGCCACTTTCGTGATTGATCTTCTTGTCTTCGGGTGCGTATAACAGCTCTGAAGGTGTTCGGCTTTATTTTGAAAAAGTCCTAACCACTCTTTACGCCGGTGTCTATCAACTTGGGCCTCTCGTATAACCGCGGTGGCTGGCACGAGTTTTACCGGCCCTCTTAGCTTTGACTAAGTCAAGTTTTCACTTATTGCTTAATGTTTATCACTGCTGAGTTCCCTTGGGGGTGTGGCCAAGCAAGGTGTCGTGGGCTAGCATTGGTGCGCCTGATACCAGCTCCTTGTTCCCGGGCAGGGAACTGTAGGGCATTCTCACGGGGATGCGGATACTTGCATGTGTAAGTTTAGCTAAAGACGATAGTAAAGTCAGGACCAAGCCTTTGTGCTTGCGGGGCTTTCTAGGGCCCATCTTAACATCTTCAGTGTTATGCTTTGATTAAGCTACGCTAGC